AGCTCGTTTACTTATGTTTTCTCATATGAATCTCTTGTCTCCAGCTATTGGGGATCCCGTTTCCCTACCAACTCAAGATATGCTTATTGGGCTCTATGTATTAACGATCGGGAACCCCCGGGGTATTTGTGCAAATAGGTATAATCAATATAATTCTAATTGCAGAAACTATAAAAAGGAAGCTGTTGACAATAATGACTGTAAGTATACAAAAGAGCCGTCTTTTTATAGTTCTTATGATGCACTTGGGACTTATCGGCAGAAACGAATCCTTTTAGATAGTCCTTTGTGGCTCCGGTGGAGATTAGATCAACGCGTCGTTGGCTCAAGAGAAGTTCCCATCGAAGTTCAATATGAATCTTTTGGTAATTCTAATGAGATTTATAAACACTATCGAATAGTGGGAAGTGTAAAAAGGGAAATTCGTTGTATATACATTCGAACTACTGCTGGTCATCTTTCTTTTTATCGAGAAATAGAAGAAGCCATACAGGGGTTTTGCCGTGCCTACTCATAGGCTATCTAACTCATACGCTCTCGCTCTATAAACGAAATTCTATTAGTGATGCCCATACTCGCGGGAATTCGGGTCTCCCCAATTTCACTGGTATCAAAATTTCTTAATTTCTGTGTGAATCAAGATTGAGTAAAGGAAGTTTTAGAATCACTGACTCAAGCCCATTGTGGAATCTTACTCAGCAGAATATGGGGGTCCTTATGGCAGAACGGTCCGATCTAGCCTTTCACAATAAGGTGATAGATGGAACTGCTATCAAACGACTTATTAGCAGATTAATAGATCATTTTGGAATGGCATATACATCACATATCCTGGATCAAGTGAAGACTTTGGGTTTCCAGCGAGCCACTGCTACATCTATTTCATTAGGAATTGATGATCTTTTAACAATACCTTCTAAGGGATGGTTAGTCCAAGACGCTGAACAACAAAGTTTTCTTTTAGAGAAAAACCATCATTATGGGAATGTACACGTGGTAGAAAAATTACGTCAATCCATTGAGATATGGTATGCTACAAGTGAATATTTGAGACAAGAAATGAATCCTAATTTTCGGATGACTGATCCCTTTAATCCAGTCCATTTAATGTCCTTTTCGGGGGCTCGAGGAAATGCATCTCAAGTACACCAATTAGTAGGTATGAGAGGATTAATGTCGGATCCTCAAGGACAAATGATTGATTTACCCATTCAAAGCAATTTACGCGAAGGGCTTTCTTTGACAGAATATATAATTTCTTGCTATGGAGCCCGCAAAGGAGTTGTAGATACTGCTATACGAACATCAGATGCTGGATACCTCACGCGTAGACTTGTTGAAGTAGTTCAACACATTCTTGTACGTAGAACGGATTGTGGTACTATACAAGGTATTTACGTGAGTCCTCAAAATGTGATGACGGAAAAAAATTTTGTCCAAACACTAATTGGTCGTGTATTAGCAGACGATATATATATTGGTCTACGATGTATTGCCACTCGAAATAAGGATATTGGAATTGGACTTGTCAATCGATTTATAACCTTTCGAGCACACCCAATATATATTAGAACCCCTTTTAATTGCAGGAGTACATCTTGGATCTGCCAATTATGTTATGGCCGTAGTCCTACTCATGGTGACCTGGTTGAGTTGGGAGAAGCCGTAGGCATTATTGCGGGTCAATCAATTGGGGAACCGGGGACTCAACTAACATTAAGAACTTTTCATACCGGCGGAGTATTCACAGGCGGTACTGCCGAACATGTACGAGCTCCCTCTAATGGAAAAATAAAATTTGATGAGGATTTGGTTCATCCCACACGTACCCGTCATGGGCATCCTGCTTTTATATGTTTTATAGACTTGTATGTAATTATTGAGAGTCGAGATATTATACATAATGTTAATATTCCAACAAAAAGTTTGATTTTAGTTCAAAATGATCAATATGTAGAATCGGAACAAGTGATTGCCGAGATTCGTGCTGGAACGTCCACTTTTCGTTTTAAGGAGAGGGTTCGAAAACATATTTATTCTGAGTCAGAAGGAGAAATGCACTGGAGTACTGATGTGCATCATGCGCCCGAATATCCATATAGTAATGTTCATCTATTACAAAAAACAAGTCATTTATGGATATTAGCAGGAGGTCTATGCAGATCCAGTATAGTGTCTTTTTCACTCCACAAGGATCAAGATCAAATGAATTCTAATTCTTTTTCTGTCGAAGAAAGATATATCTTTGATTTGACTAATGATCAAGTAAGACATAAATTGTTGGATACTTTTGGTAAAAGTAAAAAGGATGGGAAAATTCTTGAGTATTCAAAACCTTATCGAATCATATCCAATGGTCATTGGAATCTCATAGATACCTCTATTTGTCAAGAGAATTTCGATGATTCCTTGGCGAAAAAGCGAAGAAATAGATTCGTGATTCCTTTACAATATGATCAAGAACGAGAAAAGAAACTAATACCCTCTTTTTGTATTTCTATTAAAATACCTATAAATGGTATTTTACGTAGAAATAGTATTCTTGCTTATTTTGATGATCCGCGATACAGAAGAAGCAGTTCGGGAATTACTAAATATGGGATTGTCGAAATAGATTTAATCGTAAAAAAAGAGGATTTGATTGAGTATCGAGGAGCAAAAGAATTTAGTCCGAAATACCAAATGCAAATGAGAGTAGATCGATTTTTTTTCATTCCCGAGGAAGTGCATATCTTCCCCGGATCTTCGCCCATAATGGTCCGGAACGATAGTATCGTTGGAGTAGATACACGACTTGCTTTAAATATAAATACAAGAAGCCGAGTAGGTGGATTAGTCCGATTGGAGAGAAAAAAAAAGAGTATTGAACTGAAAATTTTTTATGGAGATATTCATTTTCCTGGAGAGACAGATAAAATATCTAGGCATAGCGGCATTTTGATACCACCAGGAATGGAAAATAAAAATTCTAAGGGATCAAAAAAATTTAAAAATTGGATCTATGTACAACGTATCACACCTATAAAAAAAAAGTATTTTGTTTTGGTTCGGCCCGTAGTCACATATGAAATATCCGATGGGATAAATTTAGCAACACTTTTCCCTCAGGATCTCTTGCAGGAAAAGGATAAGGATAATGTACAACTTCGAATTGTCAATTATATACTTTATGGAAATCGCAAGTCAATTCGAGGAATTTCTCACACAAGTATTCAATTAGTTCGGGCTTGTTTAGTATTGAATTGGGACCAAGAAAAGGGGGGTTCTATAGAAGAAGAGGTTCATGCTTCCTTTGTTGAAATAAGGGCAAATGATCTGCTTCGTGATTTCATCAGAATTGAGTTAGTAAAGTCCACTATTTCGTATACCGTAAAAAGGTATGAGACGTCAGGTTCAGGATTGAGTTACAATATTGGATTAGATCGTACCAATATGGATCCTTTTAATTCCAAGGCGAAGACTCAATCATTTTCACAACATCAGGGAACTCTTGGTACGTTGTTGAATCGAAATAAGGAATGCCAATCTTTCCGAATTTTGTCATCATCCAATTGTTCTCGAATTGGCCCCTTCAATACTTCGAGATATAATAATGCGACAAAAGAATCGGATCCCATGAATTCAATTAGGGATTTGTTGGGTCTTTTAGGTACTGTTGTACCTAAAATATCGAATCCTTGTTCATCTTACTATTTAATAACTTATAATCAAATCTTTTTAAAAAAATATTTGTTACTTGACAATTTTCAACAGACTTTTCAAGTACTTCAATTTCAATACTGTTTACTAGATGAAAATAGTAGGATTTATAATCCCGATCCATGTAGTAACATCATTTGGAATTTATTCCATTTGAATTGGTGTTTTCTCCATCACTATTATTGTGAAGAGGCATGTACAATAATTAGCCTTGGCCTATTTCTTTGTGAAAATTTATGTCTATTGAAATACGGATCCCGCATAAAAAATTCTGGTCAAATTTTCATTGTTCATGCTGACTCTTTAGTTATAAGATCAGCTAAGCCCTATTTAGTCATTCCGGGAGCAACTGTTCATGGCCATTATGGGGAAACCTTTTATGAAGGAGATACAGTAATTACATTTATATATGAAAAATCGAGATCCGGCGATATCACGCAAGGTCTTCCAAAAGTGGAACAAATCTTAGAAGTTCGTTCAATTGATTCAATATCGATGAACCTCAAAAGCAGAGTTGAAGGTTGGGACGAACGTATCCGAAGGATTCTTGGGATCCCCTGGGGATTCTTGATTGGAGCTGAACTAACCATAGCACAAAGTCGTATCTCTTTGGTTAATAAGATCCAAAAGGTTTATCGATCCCAGGGGGTACAGATACATAATAGACATATAGAGATTATTGTACGTCAAGTAACATCAAAAGTGTTGGTTTCAGAAGATGGAATGTCTAATGTTTTTTCGCCTGGGGAACTGATTGGATTGTTGCGAGCAGAGCGAGCAGGACGTGTTTTGGACGAAGCGATCTGTTATCGGGCAATCTTATTGGGAATAACGAAGTCATCTCTGAATACTCAAAGTTTCATATCCGAAGCGAGTTTTCAAGAAACTGCTCGAGTTTTAGCAAAAGCTGCTCTACGAGGTCGTATTGATTGGTTAAAAGGTCTGAAAGAGAACGTTGTTCTGGGGGGGATTATACCGGTTGGTACTGGATTCAAAAAATTAGTACATCGTTCAAAGCAAGATAAAAACATTCATTTGAAAATCAAAAGGACGAATCTATTCGAATTGGAAATGAGAGATATTTTGTTACACTATAGAGAATTTTTTTGTTCTTGCGTCCCGAAGAATTTCCATGAGACATCAGACCAATCATTTACATGATTTAGTAATTCCTAACAAGAGGTTCAGTCTTTTTACTTGAACTCTCTGGTCCGATTATGGATTTGGTAATCAACGAAAAATAAAGAATGAAAATAAATTCATGGTTTGGGTCGTAGATCACTGGTAGAAGGTTCCGTCGGAACAATTATTTATTTCACAGGGTACTGAATCTCTTTGAAAAAAAAAACAAAGAGAAAGTGTGGGAAAATGGGAAGACGATATTGGAACATAAATTTGGAAGAGATGATGGAAGCAGGAGTTCATTTTGGTCATGGTACTAAGAAATGGAATCCTAGAATGGCTCCTTACATCTCTGCAAAGCGTAAAGGTATTCATATTACAAATCTTACTATAACTGCTCGTTTTTTATCAGAAGCTTGCGATTTAGTTTTTGATGCAGCAAGTAGGGGAAAAAACTTCTTAATCGTTGGCACCAAAAATAAAGCAGCGGATTTAGTAGCATCAGCAGCAATAAGGGTTCGATGTCATTATGTTAATAAAAAATGGCTTGGTGGTATGTTAACGAATTGGTCTACTACAGAAACAAGACTTCAGAAGTTTAGGGACTTAAGAGCGGAACAAAAAATGGGGAAACTTACGCGTCTACCAAAAGGAGATGCAGCAATGTTGAAGAGAAAGTTATCCACCTTGCAAACATATCTGGGCGGGATCAAATATATGACGGGATTGCCCGATATTGTAATTATCGTTGATCAGCAAGAAGAATATACGGTTCTTCGAGAATGTGTCATTTTGGGTATTCCGACGATTTGTTTAATCGATACAAATTGTGACCCAGATCTTGCAGATATTTCTATTCCGGCCAACGATGATGCTATAGCTTCAATTCGATTGATTCTTACCAAATTAGTATCCGCAATTTTGGAGGGCCAAAATTGCTATATAAAAAAAGGTTGATTATCTTATAATTTAATAGTTAAGTAATAGTTAAAAAGAAGAAGATTAGTTCGTTTTTGTTGAACTCCATGGATTTCTTTGATTGGTTATTTGCATTTCTTGGAGTTTGAACTATTTTTTGAATATTGAATAAAAAATGATTGGTATTTTTTTTTTTTTATGTAATTTCTTGGTATCCTAAATATACGATTCCTATTTATGAATGAAGGTAGATGAATTGAGAAAGATATGGTTGAATCAAAATAATTCCTTTTTTAAAGTTCGATTTCTATTAGAGGACAATATGAATGTTATACCATGTTCCATTAAAACACTCAAAGGGTTATACGATATGTCAGGTGTAGAAGTAGGCCAACATTTATATTGGGAAATAGGAGGTTTACAAATTCATGCCCAAGTACTTATCACTTCTTGGGTTGTAATTGCTATCTTATTAGGTTCAGCGATCGTAGCTGTTCGGAATCCACAAACCATTCCGACCGACGGGCAGAATTTCTTTGAATATGTCCTTGAATTTATTCGAGACTTGAGCAAAACTCAGATTGGAGAGGAGTATGGTGCTTGGGTTCCATTTATTGGAACGATGTTCCTATTTATTTTTGTTTCTAACTGGTCAGGTGCTCTTTTACCTTGGAAAATCATAAAGTTACCTCATGGGGAGTTAGCTGCGCCCACGAATGATATAAATACTACTGTTGCTTTAGCTTTACCCACGTCAGTGGCATATTTATATGCGGGTCTTAGCAAAAAAGGATTGGGATATTTCGGGAAATACATTCAACCAACTCCAATACTTTTACCAATTAATATCCTAGAAGATTTCACAAAACCTTTATCTCTTAGTTTTCGACTTTTCGGGAATATATTGGCTGATGAATTAGTAGTTGTTGTTCTTGTTTCTTTAGTGCCTTCGGTAGTTCCTATACCTGTCATGTTTCTTGGATTATTTACAAGTGGTATTCAAGCTCTTATTTTTTCAACTTTAGCTGCGGCTTATATAGGTGAATCCATGGAGGGTCATCATTGACTAACTTTCGAAATAGTTTTTTTAAGCTTATCCCAATTAAAGCAATGGGGGAGTTCAATATAATCCACAGGGCTGGAGAATAAAATATAAATAGCTTATATATGTATTTATTGTATGTATATATAAAGATATAAAGAAAGATAGATGATATTGCAGAGTTTGTAAGAGAAAGAAGTGGGGGGTCCCACTAGATATATGTAATGTCTATGAGTATTAGTCCTTGTGTATGTTTCGAAGAATGGTTACAGAATACGATTTAATAGAATAAAAAATGCAGGTGGTTTACGTTATGGAAGAAAAAAAGTATATGTTATTTACTAGTTAGATAGGAATTATTCCTATACTCTTTTTTTTCTAGCCCACTTCATTTATATTTTATATAGATTCCAATATCAGCCCTCGTTTCTATTTTTTCTGTGATTGTTAATTGGATGAAAGAATAGAAGAGTTTATAAACAAAAAAACACAATGACTAAAACCGTATATATCTATATTACGTAAAACTCCATCATGGGTAGAAAGAAAAGAAAAACGGTATATGGAAGTAGTTCTTAAAATTAAGTAATATTCTGTTAGAGTTTTTAGCCGATCAATTTTAGTGATAAGTATCAATAAAAAAAAAGTAAGTAAAATAAAAATAAGTTTTAGTAAAGTAAATAAGGTAGTGTAGTAAAGTAAATAGTCAAAGTAGAAAAAGTAGAAAAAGAAGTAGATAAAGATTAAGTAGTAATTCATTGGTTGGTTGTATCATTAACCATTTCTTTTTTTTTTGTGCGAGGAAATTACCATGAATCCACTTATTTCGGCTGCTTCTGTTATTGCTGCTGGATTGGCTGTGGGGCTTGCTTCTATTGGACCTGGGGTTGGTCAAGGTACTGCTGCGGGCCAAGCTGTAGAAGGTATTGCGAGACAACCAGAAGCAGAGGGTAAAATACGAGGTACTTTATTGCTTAGTCTGGCTTTTATGGAAGCTTTAACAATTTATGGACTGGTCGTGGCATTAGCTCTTTTATTTGCAAATCCTTTTGTTTAATTTAATCGTAGAATCCAAATGTAAAAAAAGGGGACCTATCCTTTTTCTTATTTTAGTAACTTGGATTTGCCCTTTGTTCCTTCAAATTATATCAACGCTTTACTCCTAATAACTATTTTAATTTTAGTTATTTTTTGTTTGTCGAAACAATACTTTTGGAAGGACTGATTTGAGGATAAGGAATTGGCGGAGCCACTCGCTTTCTTCCCTTTCGTTCTTAGTTTAGTAAAATTCCATTAAGAATAATAAATGGAACAAAAAAAAATTCCATTACTAATCCCATAAAAAATCCCCTAAAAAAATCGATAAAAAAAAAAGGGGGAGGTGAGCGGAGTGATACAAAAATAACTCTGTTCTTTGTTAGTCCTATCTATAAGAGGAGAGCATATGAAAAATATAACCGATTCTTTTGTTTCCGTGGGGCACTGGCCATCGGCTGGGAGTTTCGAGTTTAATACCGATATTTTAGCAACAAATCCAATAAATCTAAGCGTAGTGCTGGGTGTATTGATTTTTTTTGGAAAGGGAGTGTGTGCGAGTTGTGTATTTCAAGAATAGGTTGGATTTCACCGGCTGCACTTTCTTTATATTTATGTATTCTTTTTTTTTTTTAGCGTAAATAATAAAAAGGGTGCACAATCTCGACGAATTACTTCGCAATTGGATTTCATTCAGAAATCATATCTAAGAACCATAGCATTTCGTGACTAATTGGTAAATGAACTTTGATTCTCTATCAACCAATAATGTTGAGGTCTTTTACATGGTTAAAGATAAATTGTTTGAAGTCCAGGCACAGCATACCATGGTACTCTTTCTACCGCTACATTAGTACCGAAATTTTTTTTAAATGATAAAAAAAATGAATAATTGGGAATTTATCCGATGTAGAACACTCATATGGATAAATTTATTTGAACCATTTACAGGTACAGGAAAGATGGGTATCTTCCCCCACCCCTTTTTTTATCCACTGCCGAATCGACAACCTATGTATTGTATAAAAAAGATAAATTTTTGGAATTTTTTGGATGAAAAAATAGAAATCTCATTCTATTATCTAATCTAATATAATTATTAATTATAATAAATAAAAAAAAAAAAAAAAATAAATAATAAATTAATAAATATTTAATAAATAATTAATAAATAATAATGAGAAGGAAGTTCAGAATTATATTTCTATTATATTAAAAATTAAAATTTTGATCTAATTTCTCATAGCATATAAATAAGAAAGAATTTTATTTTTATTTAATTAATTTATTTAATTATTTAAAATAAAAAAAGTTTGTAAATAAAGAACAAATAAAGAAACGACTTTGCTGACAATTTTTTATTTTTTGTCTGGTCTGAAGAGTCCTAATATTCTGATGTTAGATCAGTTTTTATATCTTTGAATACGAACAGAAAAGAGAGGATAGGCTCATTCCATTCAAAGATATGGGGGATGTCCATCAAGGAAAATAAACAATTGAGCGTGAGAGCCAAATGAATCGAAAGATTCATGTTTGGTTCGGGAAGAGATATGAGAGTTGTGAAATGAATGCAAAGATAATCTACTTTCATTAAAAGATTTATTAGATAAGCGAAAACAGAGGATCTTGAGTACTATTCGAAATTCAGAAGAATTACGTAGAGGGGCCGCTGAACAGCTCGAAAGAGCGCGGGCTCGATTACGCAAAGTGGAAATGGAAGCGGATGAGTATCGACTGAATGGATACTCTGAGATAGAAAGAGAGAAAAAAAATTTGATTAATGCTACTTGCGATAGTTTGGAACGATTAGAAAATTACAAAAATGAAACTATTTTTTTTGAACAACAAAGAGCGATTAATCAGGTACGACAGCAAGTTTTCCAACAAGCTTTACAAAGAGCTCTAGTAATTCTGAATAGGTGTTTGAATAGCGAATTACATTTTTGTACCATCAGTGTTAATATTGGTATCCTCGGGTCCGTGTAATACGTGTAATAAATAACTGATTAGCCTTTTTAATCTAGTTTAGAGTTTAGGTGTTTTTTTTTCCCTTTCCTTCCGAAAAATAAAAAAGAGATACTAATGGGAACCCCTCGAGTTGACGAAATTAGTAATATTATCCGCGAACGTATTGAACAATATAATATAGAAGTAAAGATTGTGAATACCGGTACCGTACTTCAA